TTTGAGATTGACAGCGATCATTCTTTTCTGAGTGAACTAGAAAGTTCTTTTTCTAGTTATCGCAATTCTAGTTATATGAATAATGAATCTACGAATGAAGATTCCTTATACAATCGTTCCATTTACGATACTCAATCTAGTTGGAATAATCACATTACTAGTTGCATTGACAGTTATCTTCAGTCTCAAATCTGTATTGATACGTCCATTGTAAGTGATAGGAGTGACGGTTACATTTCTAGGTGCGTTTTTGATAAACGTAAAACTAGTAGTGAAGGTGGGGGGTCCAGTATACGAACCCGCGCGAAGAGTAGTGATTTAACTCTAAGAGAAAGGCCTAGTGATCTCGATGCAACTCAAAAATACAGGCATTTGTGGGTTCAATGCGAAAATTGTTATGGATTAAATTATAAGAAATTTTTGAAATCAAAAATGAATATTTGTGAACAGTGTGGATACCATTTGAAAATGGGTAGTTCAGAAAGAATCGAAGTTTCGATGGACCCCGGTACTTGGGACCCTATGGATGAAGACATGGTCTCTCTGGATCCCATTGGATTTCATTCGGAGGAGGAGCCTTATAAAGATCGTATTGATTCTTATCAAAGAAAGACAGGATTAACTGAGGCTGTTCAAACAGGCGTAGGTCAACTAAATGGTATTCCCGTAGCAATTGGGGTTATGGATTTTCAGTTTATGGGGGGTAGTATGGGATCCGTAGTCGGGGAGAAAATCACCCGTTTGATTGAGTACGCTACTAATCAATTTCTACCTCTTATTATAGTGTGCGCTTCGGGGGGAGCGCGCATGCAAGAAGGGAGTTTGAGCCTGATGCAAATGGCTAAAATATCGTCTGCTTTATATGATTATCAATCAAATAAAAAGTTATTGTATGTATCAATCCTTACATCTCCTACTACTGGTGGGGTAACAGCTAGTTTTGGTATGTTGGGAGATATTATTATTGCCGAACCAAATTCCTACATTGCATTTGCGGGTAAAAGAGTAATTGAACAAACATTGAATAAAACAGTACCCGAAGGTTCACAAGCGGCTGAATATTTATTCCAGAAGGGCTTATTCGACCTAATCGTACCGCGTAATCTTTTAAAAAGCGTTCTGAGTGAGTTATTTAAGCTCCACGCCTTCTTTCCTTTAAATTCCAATTCAATCAAGTAGAGCGCACTAAGTTCAATTATTTTATTTGTAGGAAACAAAAAAAGTAGTTAGCTTATCCGAATCTTAGCTTATCGGAATCAAAGTAACTAAAAAGGGAGTTTTCTTTGGCGACCTAAGATCTAAAAGAATCAAAATCAAAAGTTGCGTATAACTCTTTTTTTTTACTTTTTACCTAGATTCCCGATTACTGAAGTCTCTATCAACAAGATAAAAACGTGAGTTCTTCCTTTCGTGAAATTAGGAAAATAAAACGAATTTCATCTTACGTATATAATCAAATTCAAATTATAGAAAAAATAGATATATAGTTTTGTATCTTTCTCTATCTCCCGAAAATCCCGTTTTCACTAAAAATCCCGGTTGTGTCGCATTCTAATGAATCTTTCGATAATTTGTAAGAAACTCTTTATTAAATATTAAAATGAAATTCAAAGACAAGAACAAAACACAAAGAAACGAAGAAAAATAAAATGGATTATCATATGTATCTTTCATATAGATAGATGAATAAGTCCATTTATTTAGTTCTACATTCCTTGGACTTATTCTATATACTCACTTAGATACTTAATATCTCTAATCTACAAATTCATAATAATTACAATTATTAATTATAATTAGTATAAATATAAAATATGATATTAAAAAAAATAAGAATAGGTACAAATAATAAATCGAGGTACCCCATTTTATGACAACTTTCAATTTTCCCTCTATTTTTGTGCCTTTAGTAGGCCTATTATTTCCGGCAATTGCAATGGGTTCTTTATTTCTTTATGTTCAAAAAAACAAGATTGTTTAGATCCGAGGGGATCCAGTCTCATTCTCATTCTTTTTTTTTTTTTAACTTAGACTTGTAGCATAACACAGATATTGATTTCGGAAAAGAAAATATAGTAGAACATGTGATTTACGCCGAACATAAAGGAAAAAGCTCTTATGTCTGCAGAAAATGATCTATAGATAACTGAATTCTAGCCAGTTTCAAATAGATCAGGATCGCTGGATGCCTAAAATGTAAAGTTGGTGGATCTATATATATATCAATATGTATATTGGGATCATATGAGGGGTATGTTATTATTTTAGATCTAAACAATTTGATGAATTACTCCTAAAAGTTCCCATTAAACTAGTGCTAGTTCACATCAAACTAGTGCTAGTTGATGAAAGTTCATTCGGAAACAAAAAAAGTAAAGTAAAAATCATTTGGGGTATTCTCTCAATTTCAATAAAATGCAATCGGATGAAGTATGAGTTGGCGATCAGAAGATACATGGATAGAACTTATAACTGGGTCTCGAAAACTAAGTAATTTTTGTTGGGCCCTTATCGTTTTTTTAGGTTCATTAGGATTCTTGTTGGTTGGAACTTCCAGTTTTCTTGGTAGAAATTTGATATCTTTTGTTCCGTCTCAGCAAATCCTTTTTTTTCCACAGGGAATCGTGATGTCTTTCTACGGAATCGCGGGTCTCTTTATTAGTTCCTATTTGTGGTGCACAATTTCCTGGAATGTAGGTAGTGGTTATGATCGATTTGATAGAAAGGAAGGAATAGTGTGTATTTTTCGTTGGGGATTTCCTGGAAAAAATCGTCGCATATTCCTCCGATTCCTTATAAAAGATATTCAATCCGTTCGAATAGAAGTTAAAGAGGGTATTTATGCCCGTCGTATCCTTTATATGGATATCAGAGGCCGGGGGGCTATTCCGTTGACCCGTACTGATGAGAATTTAACTCCACGAGAAATTGAACAAAAAGCCGCGGAATTGGCCTATTTCTTGCGCGTACCAATTGAAGTATTTTGATTTTGAGAAAAGCAACTGGGCGGAAGAACGAATGCTTTCTCGGCAGGAGGGAAAAACGCAAGAATCCTTTTAGTTTTTCTATAACTAAATGATACTTTAGATGCAGATAAACCATATCTTGTAAATTATTTTCTTTGTCAATCGACCTTTTTACTTGTTTTGCCGCTTTTTTTTTTGAACTACTGGATATTTTGATAGAATAAGGGGTTCTTTCGTCTCAAAATCTCAATAATATTCATTCCTTCAAAGTACTTCTTTCGGCCATTCATCGAAAGGAGACATTTATTTGGAATTTGATGAATTGAGGTATCTAGCAACACTATTTTGTATTATTTCTTCAGTCGAACTTGAAGTGGAGTCTTAGTTTATTTCTGTATTCTTTCTAGATTCAAAACAAAATCACAAATAAAATAGATTCATAGGTTTGATGCCCTGTCTAGAACTCATGTTTGAAAGAAATATTCGATCACATAAAGTCCGACAAATGGAGTGGGTTAATTAAAAATTAACAGGCGAAAAATGGCAAAAAAGAAAGCATTCACTCCTCTTTTGTATCTTGCATCTATAGTATTTTTGCCCTGGTGGATTTCTCTTTCATTTACTAAAAATATGGAATCTTGGGTTATTAATTGGGCGAATATCGGCCAATCCGAAATTTTTTTGAATGATATTCAAGAAAAAAGTATTCTAGAAAAGTTCATAGAATTAGAAGAAATCCTCTTCTTGGAAGAAATGATCAAGGAATACTCGGAGATATATCTACAAAAGCTTCTTATAGGAATCCACAAAGAAACGATCCAATTAATCAAGATACACAACGAGGATCGTATCCATACAATTTTACACTTCTCGACAAATATAATCTGTTTTGTTATTTTAAGTGGTTATTCTATTTTAGGTAATGAAGAACTTGTTATTCTTAACTCTTGGACTCAGGAATTCCTATATAACTTAAGTGATACAATAAAAGCTTTTTCAATTCTTTTATTAACCGATTTATGTATCGGATTTCATTCACCCCACGGCTGGGAACTAATGATTGGTTCTGTATACAAAGATTTTGGATTTGGTCATAATGATCAAATTATATCTAGTCTTGTTTCCACTTTTCCGGTTATTCTCGATACTATTTTTAAATATTGGATTTTTCGTTATTTAAATCGTGTATCTCCGTCACTTGTAGTTATTTATCATTCAATGAATGATTGATAAATGATCCACCAATATTAATCCAATTAGAACGTTTCTTACTTTGTAGTTCTACATAAGTATTAAAAACATTCTATCCGGGGGGTTTTCATACTATTTTTATAGTATAGTATTCCAGTAAAATGATTCCAATAAATAGCAGAATCGTGGATAGGAAACTCTACTAGCGACCTACCCAATTTATTGTAGAAATTTTCAGACCAATGATTAGACTATGCAAACTAGAAATACTTTTTCTTGGATAAAGGAACATATTACTCGATCTATTTCCGTATCGCTCATCATATATATCATAACTCGGACATCCGTTTCAAGTGCATATCCCATTTTTGCGCAGCAAGGTTATGAAAATCCACGAGAAGCGACCGGGCGTATTGTATGTGCCAATTGTCATTTAGCTAATAAGCCCGTGGATATTGAGGTTCCACAAGCAGTACTTCCCGATACTATATTTGAAGCAGTTGTTCGAATTCCTTATGATAAGCAAGTGAAACAAGTCCTTGCTAATGGTAAGAAAGGGGGTTTGAATGTGGGGGCTGTTCTTATTTTACCGGAGGGGTTTGAATTAGCTCCTTCCGATCGTATTTCTCCCGAGATGAAAGAAAAGATAGGAAATTTGTCTTTTCTGAGCTACCGCCCTAATAAAAAAAATATTCTTGTAATAGGGCCTGTTCCCGGCCAGAAATATAGTGAAATCACCTTTCCTATTCTTTCCCCCGACCCCACTACTAAGAAAGATGTTTACTTCTTAAAATATCCTATATATGTAGGAGGAAATAGGGGAAGGGGTCAGATTTATCCCGA